GTTATCGTAGCTTAATTAAAGCATGACACTGAAGATGTTAAGATGGGCCCTAGAAAGCCCCGAAAACACAAAGGTTTGGTCCTAACTTTGCTGTTCAACTTGAGCTAAACTTACACATGCAAGTATCCGCACACCCGTGAGGATGCCCTTTCCTCCTGAATGGAGACGAGGAGCAGGTATCAGGCACGAGACACTCAGCCCACGACATCTTGCTCAGCCACACCCCCAAGGGACTTCAGCAGTGACAAATATTAAGCCATGAGTGAAAACTTGACCTAGTTAGTGCTTACAGGGTTGGTAAATCTCGTGCCAGCCACCGCGGTTATACGAGGGACCCAAGTTGACAGCTGCCGGCGTAAAGAGTGGTTAAGATACACCCAAACTAAAGTCGAACAACTTCAAAGCTGTTATACGCTTACGAAAAAGCGAAGCCCAACAACGAAAGTGACTTTAACTTTTCTGATTCCACGAAAGCTAGGGAACAAACTGGGATTAGATACCCCACTATGCCTAGCCCTAAACAAAGATAGCCCACCACTTACGCTATCCGCCCGGGTACTACGAGCATCAGCTTAAAACCCAAAGGACTTGGCGGTGCTTTAGATCCACCTAGAGGAGCCTGTTCTAGAACCGATAATCCCCGTTAAACCTCACCCTTCCTTGCCTTTTCCGCCTATATACCGCCGTCGTCAGCTCGCCCTTTGAGGGTAAAATAATGAGCCAAACTGGCACTGCCCTGGACGCCAGGTCGAGGTGTAGCGAATGGAGGGGGAAGAAATGGGCTACATTCAATAAACTACAATGAATTACGGATGGTGGATTGAAAAATCTGCCTAAAGGAGGATTTAGCAGTAAGCAAGAAATAGAGTGTCTTGCTGAATTTGGCCCTGAAGCGCGCACACACCGCCCGTCACTCTCCCCGACTCCGCCGACATCTAATAATTAATACAATAAGGCAATGTAAGGGGAGGCAAGTCGTAACATGGTAAGTGTACCGGAAGGTGCGCTTGGAAAAACAAGAGTAAAACTAAGCAAAAGTTGTCGTCCTGCCCCGACCAATCTCCGTGCAAACCGGACTACTCTGTGCACCCCAAAACGAGGCGAAACAAAGATGGGTCCTCCCCCCAAGAGTGGTGCCCGTGAAATCGGGCTATCTTAGGGTGTAATTTCCCACGAAGCAACTTAAGGCTCCCCAATAGCAAGATCATACCCCCACTCCAAGGCATAGCTAAACACAGATAAAGCATCCCCCCGGGGAAGGTGCCCGTGCAAACCGGGCTGCCTTGGAATTAACCCTCAAGATATAGCTAAACACAGATAAAGCATCTCACTTACACCGAGAAGGTACCCGTGCAAACCGGGTTGTCTTGATTCAACATAGCTGGCCAGACGTTGGCCCCTCATAGCAGACCCCCAAGACACAGCTAAAGCAAGAATAGCCCCCCTCCCAAGGAGTCATGCCCGTGAAAATCGGACTATCTTGGAGTGTAATTTGCGACAAAACAACAAGACACCCCCAACCACCTTCTCTCCATAAGCACTAACCTGACACTACCCCACAACAAACTCACACCCACACTCCAAGGCATAGCTAAACACAGATAAAGCATCCCCCCGGGGAGGGTGCCCGTGCAAACCGGGCTGTCTTGAACCCCCAGAACATTGCCAACCATTGAATGGCAGAACTAAGACCACCACATGCCTGTGCGAAACAGGATGTTCTAATGTCCAACAGCTAGCCCGTCCCCCAAAAACCAACTCTCCCCCCTTAACTACCCCCAAACGTACCCGCCATCGTAAAACAAATCATTTTTCCTTCTCAGTATAGGAGATAGAAAAGAAAATAGGAGCAATAACTAAAGTACCGCAAGGGAAAGCTGAAAGAAAAATGAAACAGCCTAACAAACTACTAACAGCAGAGCTTCTCCCTCGTACCTTTTGCATCATGAATTAGCTAGTAACACTTAAGCAAAATCTATTTTAGTTTAAATCCCCGAAACTAAGTGAGCTACTTCAAGACAGCCTATAAATCTAGGGCCAACCCGTCTCTGTGGCAAAAGAGTGGGAAGAGCTTCGAGTAGCGGTGACAGACCTACCGAACTTAGTTATAGCTGGTTGCCGGAGAAGTGGATAGAAGTTCAGCCTTTTGGATTCTCCTTTCAACTAGACCCTAATCTTCTCCCTGTTACAAAAGAAACCAAAAGAGTTAGTCAAGGGGGGTACAGCCCCTTTGAACCAAGACACAACTTTAAAATGAAGGATAAAGATCATAATCATTAAGGCCCGAGAGTTGAGGTAGGCTTGAAAGCAGCCACCCCCTAGAAAAGCGTTATAGCTTAGGCACTGCGCCCTCACACCCTAAAATTCCGATAACCCAATCTTAATCCCCTTATTCTATCCGGCCGCTTCATGCACTCATGGAAGCGATCCTGCTAATATCAGTAATAAGAGGGCCTAGAACCTCTCCCAGCACATGTGTACCTCGGCTCGAACCCCCACCGATATTTAACGACCCCAAAGAAAGAGGGAACTAGACAGTCTATAAAAACCCAGAAAACTCTCCAACAGAAAACCGTTAACCCCACACTGGTGTGCTAAAAAGGAAAGACTAAAAGGAAGAGAAGGAACTCGGCAAACACCCTATTGGCCTCGCCTGTTTACCAAAAACATCGCCTCTTGCAAACTTGAACGAATAAGAGGTCCCGCCTGCCCAGTGACAATACGTTCAACGGCCGCGGTATTATGACCGTGCAAAGGTAGCGCAATCACTTGTCTTTTAAATGGGGACCCGTATGAATGGCATAACGAGGGCTAAACTGTCTCCTCTTCCCAGTCAATGAAATTGATCCCCCCGTGCAGAAGCGGGGATACCCACATAAGACGAGAAGACCCTATGGAGCTTTAGACACAAAGACAGACTATGTTAAGCACCTTCGAACAAGAAAGAAAACTAAATATCCCCTGCTCTTATGTCTTTGGTTGGGGCGACCTCGGGGAAACAACAAACCCCCAAGCGGAACAGAGGCACTGTCCTCCCAAACTGAGAGCTCCTGCTCTAGGAAATAAAACTTTTAACCTTACAGACCCGGCAAAGCCGATCAACGAACCGAGTTACCCTAGGGATAACAGCGCAATCCCCTTCCAGAGCCCCTATCGCCAAGGGGGTTTACGACCTCGATGTTGGATCAGGATATCCTAATGGCGCAGCCGTTATTAAGGGTTCGTTTGTTCAACGATTAAAGTCCTACGTGATCTGAGTTCAGACCGGAGTAATCCAGGTCAGTTTCTATCTATGAAGTGATCTCTCCTAGTACGAAAGGACCGGAAAGAAGAGGCCCCTGCTCCCCGCACGCCTCCCCCTCACCCGATGCAGGCAACTAAATCAGGCAAGAGGACACGACCCCCAAGCCCTAGAGCTGGGCGAAATTGGAGTGGCAGAGCCCGGATAATGCGGAAGGTCTAAGCCCTTTACACAGAGGTTCAAATCCTCCCTCCAATTATGGCATTCCTCCTCACCCATCTTGCCAATCCCCTAGCGTACATTGTACCCGTTTTACTAGCAGTAGCTTTCTTAACACTGATTGAGCGAAAGGTTTTAGGATACATACAACTCCGGAAGGGCCCAAATATTGTAGGACCATACGGACTATTGCAACCCATTGCTGACGGCGTTAAACTGTTTCTCAAGGAACCCGTGCGGCCCTCAACCTCTTCTCCTGTATTGTTTTTATTCGCCCCTATACTGGCCCTCACCCTTGCCCTCCTAATATGGGCACCTATGCCCCTCCCACATCCGATTTTGGATCTAAACCTGAGCATTCTGTTTATCCTCGCCCTTTCGAGCCTGGCAGTGTACTCCATTCTTGGCTCAGGCTGGGCATCAAATTCGAAATACGCCCTCATTGGAGCCCTACGAGCCGTTGCCCAGACCATTTCCTACGAAGTTAGTCTAGGGCTCATCCTACTAAGCATTATCATTTTTTCAGGCGGGTTCACCCTACAAACCTTTAGCACAACCCAGGAAAGTGTCTGACTCCTCCTCCCAGCATGGCCCCTAGCAGCAATGTGATATATTTCAACCCTTGCCGAGACCAACCGAGCCCCCTTCGACCTAACAGAGGGAGAGTCCGAACTAGTCTCAGGATTCAACGTAGAATATGCCGGAGGACCCTTCGCGCTATTCTTCCTAGCGGAGTACGCCAACATCCTACTAATGAACACTCTCTCTGCTATTTTATTCTGAGGTGCAGTATACACCCCAATCTTCCCCGAACTCACCTCGCTTAACATGATAACAAAGGCCTCACTCCTCGCGGTCCTGTTCTTGTGGGTGCGAGCCTCGTACCCCCGGTTCCGGTACGACCAACTCATGCATCTCATTTGGAAAAACTTCCTGCCTACAACACTTGCCCTGATTATCTGACACCTCTCCCTCCCCACAGCATTCGCCGGGATCCCACCACAATCCTAGCACTGGAGCTGTGCCTGAAGTTTAAAGGGTCACTTTGATAGAGTGAATAATGAAGGTTAAAGTCCTTTCACCTCCTTAGAAAGAGGGGACTTGAACCCCACCCGAAGAGATCAAAACTCTTAGTGCTTCCTCTACACCACCTTCTAGAAAGGTAAGCTAATAAAGCTTTTGGGCCCATACCCCAAGAATGTTGGTTAAACTCCAACCCTTCCTAATGAGCCCCCTAATTATAACCACCTTACTTCTAAGCCTAGGCCTAGGAACGACCATTACATTTGCAAGTTCCCACTGGCTCCTCGCGTGAATAGGCCTGGAAATTAATACCCTCGCCATCCTTCCACTAATAGCCCAGCACCACCACCCCCGGGCAGTAGAGGCCACCACAAAATACTTCCTCACCCAAGCCACCGCTGCAGCCATAATCCTATTTGCAAGCACCACCAACGCCTGACTTACAGGACAATGGAGCATTTTTCAACTAACCCACCCCCTACCACTCGCCCTTCTAACCATGGCCCTTGCTCTAAAAATTGGTCTGGCACCAGTACACACTTGACTACCTGAAGTCCTACAAGGATTAAATCTCACTACCGGCCTCATTCTATCCACTTGACAGAAACTGGCCCCCTTTGCCCTCCTCTTGCAAACCCAACCCATAAACTCAGCCACTCTTATTTTGCTAGGGCTAGTCTCCACACTTGTTGGAGGCTGAGGAGGACTAAATCAGACACAACTTCGCAAAGTCCTCGCCTACTCATCCATCGCCCACCTTGGATGAATAATCCTAGTTCTTCAATTCACCCCCTCACTGACACTCCTTACACTGATTACGTACTTCCTAATAACATTTTCAACATTTGTTGTTTTTAAACTAAACAATGTAACAACAATAAATGCTCTGTCAACCTCCTGAACGAAATCTCCAACTATAACCGCCCTGACCCCCTTAATTCTACTTTCCCTAGGAGGGCTACCCCCCCTAACAGGGTTTATACCAAAATGGCTTATCCTTCAAGAACTAACTAAGCAAGACCTAGGACTAACAGCCACACTAGCAGCCCTTAGCGCCCTTCTTAGCCTGATATTTTACCTCCGCCTGTCCTACTCCATAACCCTCACCATATCCCCCAACAACCTTCCAGGGACAACCCCCTGGCGCCTTGACAACCCTCAAAAGACTCTCCCCCTTGCCCTCTCGACTGCCGCCACCATAATACTCCTGCCCCTAACACCGGCACTAACAACACTATTCACAACTTAGCAATTTAGGTTAACATTACAGACCGCGAGCCTTCAAAGCCCGAAGAGGGGGTGGGAGCCCCACATTTGCTGAATAAGACCTGCAGGACACTAACCCACATTTCCTGTATGCAACACAGACGCTTTAATTAAGCTAAGGCCTTTCTAGACAAGCAGGCCTCGATCCTACAAACTCTTAGTTAACAGCTAAGCGCTCAAGCCGGCGAGCATTCGTCTAGCCTTTCCCCCGCCTTTTCGAGCTAAGAAGGCGGGGGAAAGCCCCGGTCGGAGATTAACCGACTTCTTTGGATTTGCAATCCAATATGAGAACCACCTCGGAGCTTGGTAAGAAGAGGACTCAAACCTCTGTATATGGGGCTACAATCCACCGCTTAAAACTCAGCCATCCTACCTGTGGCAACCACCCGTTGACTCTTTTCAACCAATCATAAAGACATTGGCACCCTTTATCTTATTTTCGGTGCTTGGGCCGGGATAGTGGGCACAGCCCTAAGCCTGCTTATTCGGGCAGAACTAAGCCAACCCGGGGCCCTTCTTGGAGACGACCAAATTTACAATGTAATCGTCACAGCACATGCGTTTGTAATAATTTTCTTTATAGTAATGCCAATTATAATTGGCGGATTTGGAAACTGACTTATTCCCCTGATGATCGGGGCCCCAGACATGGCGTTCCCTCGAATAAACAACATGAGCTTCTGACTTCTGCCCCCGTCCTTTTTACTCCTCCTAGCATCGTCTGGAGTAGAAGCTGGAGCCGGGACAGGTTGAACCGTCTACCCCCCACTAGCTGGAAACCTTGCGCATGCGGGTGCATCCGTTGATCTGACAATTTTCTCCCTGCATCTTGCAGGGATTTCTTCAATCCTAGGGGCAATTAATTTTATTACAACAATTATTAACATAAAACCCCCTGCTATTTCCCAGTACCAAACCCCTTTATTTGTCTGAGCCGTCCTTATTACAGCCGTCCTACTTCTTCTCTCCCTACCCGTTCTTGCCGCCGGCATCACAATGCTCCTTACAGACCGAAACCTGAACACAACCTTCTTCGATCCTGCTGGGGGAGGTGACCCAATTCTTTACCAACATTTATTCTGATTTTTCGGACACCCCGAAGTTTATATTCTAATTCTCCCAGGCTTTGGAATAATTTCACACATCGTAGCATACTACGCAGGTAAAAAAGAACCGTTCGGTTATATGGGCATGGTGTGAGCAATAATGGCAATTGGCCTTCTTGGCTTTATCGTTTGAGCCCACCACATGTTCACTGTCGGCATGGACGTAGACACTCGAGCATATTTTACCTCTGCCACAATGATTATTGCCATTCCAACCGGGGTAAAAGTGTTTAGCTGACTAGCCACCCTCCACGGGGGCTCTATTAAATGAGAAACCCCACTCCTTTGAGCCCTCGGCTTCATCTTCCTGTTCACAGTTGGAGGGCTGACCGGGATCGTACTGGCTAACTCCTCACTGGACATTGTTCTCCATGACACTTATTACGTAGTAGCCCACTTCCACTATGTGCTGTCTATGGGGGCCGTATTTGCCATCGTTGCCGCCTTCGTTCACTGATTCCCACTCTTTACAGGTTACACTCTGCACTCGACTTGAACCAAAGTTCATTTTGTAGTTATGTTTATTGGAGTAAACTTAACCTTCTTCCCTCAGCACTTCCTTGGCCTGGCCGGCATGCCCCGACGCTACTCAGACTACCCCGACGCCTATACGCTGTGAAACACTGTCTCCTCTTTCGGATCCATTATTTCCTTAGTGGCCGTAATTATGTTCCTATTCATTCTATGAGAAGCATTTGCCTCAAAACGTGAAGTAGTATCAGTCGAACTGACTATCACCAACGTCGAATGGCTACACGGCTGCCCTCCTCCTTACCACACATTTGAAGAGCCAGCTTTTGTCCAAGTACGGACTAACTAACGAGAAAGGGAGGAATTGAACCCCCATGATCTGGTTTCAAGCCAACCACATAACCATTCTGTCACTTTCTTAATAAGATATTAGTAAAATTATTACATGGTCTCGTCAGGACCGAGTTGTGAGTTAAAACCCCACATACCTTGACCATTAATGGCACATCCCTCCCAACTTGGCTTTCAAGACGCAGCTTCCCCTGTAATAGAAGAACTTCTCCACTTCCACGACCACGCCCTAATAATTGTCTTCATGATTAGTACACTAGTACTTTATATTATTATTGCAATAGTCACCACGGACCTAACGAATAAGTACATTCTGGATTCCCAAGAAATCGAAGTCATCTGAACTGTTCTCCCCGGACTAATCCTAATCTTAATCGCCCTTCCCTCCCTGCGAATCCTTTATCTGATAGATGAAATTAATGACCCTCATTTAACAATTAAAGCCATGGGACACCAATGATACTGAAGTTACGAGTATACAGATTATGAAGAACTAGGCTTTGACTCCTACATAATCCCAACACAAGATCTCTCCCCAGGACAATTCCGACTACTAGAAACCGACCACCGAATAGTGGTCCCCTCAGAGTCGCCCGTTCGAGTCCTTGTCTCCGCCGAAGATGTTCTCCACTCCTGAGCAGTACCAGCCCTAGGGGTAAAAATAGACGCAGTTCCCGGGCGACTAAATCAGACAGCTTTTGTTGCCTCCCGATCAGGGGTGTATTATGGACAGTGTTCTGAAATTTGTGGCGCAAACCATAGCTTTATACCCATTGTGGTAGAAGCCGTCCCCCTAGAACACTTCGAAAACTGATCCTCTCTTATGCTCGAAGACGCCTCGCTAAGAAGCTGAATAGGGTCTAAGCGTTAGCCTTTTAAGCTAAAGATTGGTGGCCCCCAACCACCCCTAGCGACATGCCTCAACTTAACCCTGCCCCCTGATTCACAATCCTGTTTTTTTCCTGGCTAATTTTTTTAATTGTACTGCCACGAAAGGTTCTATCACACACTTTTCCCAACGAAACAACATCCCGGAGCGCCCATACTCCAAAGACAGAACCCTGAGCTTGACCATGGTATTAAGCTTCTTTGATCAATTCATAAGCCCTTCCTACCTAGGGATCCCCCTAATGGCCCTCGCGCTCATTCTTCCTTGAACATTATACCCCAAACCCACATCTCAATGAATCAGCAACCGAGTGCTAACCCTCCAGGGCTGATTCATTAATCGATTCACACAACAACTTATACTCCCACTAGGCCGCAAGGGACACAAATGGGCACTTTTATTAACATCTTTAATAATCTTCTTGATTACCTTAAATATGCTAGGCCTTCTCCCTTACACCTTCACCCCGACTACTCAACTTTCCCTAAATATAGGTTTTGCCGTTCCCCTGTGACTTGCAACAGTCCTGATTGGAATGCGCAACCAACCCACCATCGCCCTAGGCCACCTTCTCCCAGAAGGCACCCCCACCCCCCTAATTCCAGTACTGATTATTATCGAAACAATTAGCCTTTTTATTCGCCCCATCGCCCTTGGCGTTCGACTCACTGCCAACCTAACAGCAGGGCACCTCCTTATTCAGCTTATTGCCACCGCTGCATTCGTCCTAGCTCCCCTAATGCCTACAGTTGCACTACTAACCGCAACACTCTTACTACTGCTAACCCTCCTGGAGGTAGCTGTGGCTATGATTCAGGCCTACGTCTTTGTCCTGCTTCTAAGCCTGTACCTTCAAGAAAACGTCTAATGGCCCATCAAGCACACGCATACCACATAGTCGACCCCAGCCCATGACCTCTAACAGGGGCAGTTGCCGCCCTCTTAATAACATCCGGCCTAGCAATCTGATTCCACTACAACTCTATTGTACTAATAACCCTAGGAACGGTTCTACTTCTTCTCACCATATATCAATGGTGACGAGACATCGTACGAGAAGGGACATTCCAAGGCCACCACACCCCGCCCGTGCAAAAGGGACTTCGCTACGGTATAATCCTATTCATCACCTCCGAAGTTTTCTTCTTCCTGGGCTTCTTCTGAGCCTTCTACCACTCAAGTCTAGCCCCAACCCCTGAACTTGGAGGGTGCTGACCCCCCACTGGAATCACCACCTTAGACCCCTTTGAAGTCCCCCTCTTAAACACAGCAGTGCTTCTAGCCTCCGGGGTTACAGTCACTTGAGCCCACCACAGCATCATAGAAGGAGAGCGAAAACAAGCAATTCAGTCCCTAACCCTTACGATTCTCCTAGGGTTTTATTTTACATTCCTTCAAGGCATAGAATACTACGAAGCCCCCTTCACAATCGCAGACGGCGTGTACGGTTCAACCTTCTTCGTCGCAACCGGATTCCACGGCCTACATGTCATTATTGGCTCAACTTTCCTGGCTGTGTGCCTTCTCCGCCAGATTCAATACCATTTCACATCCGAACACCATTTCGGATTCGAAGCCGCCGCCTGATATTGACACTTTGTCGATGTAGTATGACTATTCCTGTACATCTCCATCTATTGATGAGGTTCTTAATCTTTTTAGTACAGTCTTAGTACTGATGGCCTCCAACCACCCAGCCTTGGTTAAAATCCAAGAAAAGATAATGTCCAATCTACTTACTACCTCCCTCATAATTGCCGCCCTGCTCTCCTCGATCCTAGCCTTGGTGTCCTTCTGGCTACCTCAGATAATTCCAGACTACGAAAAACTATCGCCCTATGAATGCGGATTTGACCCCCTGGGCACAGCCCGCCTGCCCTTCTCCCTCCGCTTTTTCCTTGTCGCGATCCTCTTTCTACTGTTTGACCTTGAAATTGCCCTACTGCTCCCCCTCCCATGGGGGGACCAGCTAACCACCCCATTGCTAACTTTCTGCTGGGCATCAGGGGTCTTAATTTTACTTACCGTCGGATTAATCTATGAATGAGTGCAGGGGGGGCTGGAGTGGGCGGAATAGACTGTTAGTTTAATTAAAACCTTTGATTTCGGCTCAAAAGCTTGTGGTTAAATTCCACAATAGTCTTATGACTCCTGCCCACTTTGCCTTCTCCTCAACATTTACGCTAGGCCTGATAGGACTAACATTCCACCGAACCCATCTTTTGTCTGCCCTCTTATGTTTGGAAGGAATAATACTATCTCTATTCATTGCCTTTGCACTCTGGACCCTGCAACTAAACTCCTCTAGTTTTTCGATTGCACCTATAATCCTCCTGGCCTTCTCAGCCTGTGAGGCCAGCGCTGGCCTAGGACTCCTTGTTGCAACAGCTCGCACTCACGGCTCTGACCGCATGCAAAACCTCAACCTCCTCCAATGTTAAAAATCCTAATCCCAACTTTTCTTCTCATTCCAACCACCTGGTGGACCCCCTCTAAGTGGATTTGACAAGTTTCGGCTGCCCAAAGCCTCCTCGTTGCCACACTAAGCCTAGTTTGAATAAAGAAGCCCTGAGATACGGCTTGGACCTACCTAAGTCCCATTACAGGAGCTGATGCTTTATCTAGTCCCCTTCTTGTCCTCTCCTGCTGACTACTGCCTCTTATAATTATTGCCAGCCAAAACCACATATCCTCTGAGCCAGCCCACCGTCAACGACTCTACATCTCGCTAATAATTACCCTTCAATTCTTTCTAATCCTTGCTTTCAGTGCAACAGAAGTAATCATGTTTTACGTTATATTTGAAGCCACTCTTATTCCCACCCTATTCCTCATCACCCGCTGAGGAAACCAGGCAGAACGCCTGAATGCAGGAACCTACTTCCTCTTCTACACCCTGGCTGGCTCCCTCCCCCTTCTAGTGGCCCTCCTCCTTCTTCAAGCCTCCTCTGGGTCCCTTTCAATCCTAACCCTCCAGTACATAAAACCCTTCATTTACCACTCTTACGCCGACAACTTCTGATGAGCTGCATGTCTTCTGGCTTTTTTAGTAAAAATGCCCCTCTATGGAGTCCATCTTTGACTACCCAAGGCCCACGTAGAGGCACCCATTGCTGGGTCTATAATCCTTGCCGCCGTATTACTAAAACTAGGGGGCTACGGAATAATACGAATCCTTATTATTCTTGACCCCCTGACAAAAGAGCTTAGCTATCCATTTATCATCCTTGCTCTCTGGGGAGTTATTATAACCAGCTCAATCTGCTTACGACAAACCGATCTGAAATCACTAATTGCCTACTCCTCCGTAAGCCACATGGGGCTAGTAGCAGCAGGCATCCTCATTCAAACACCCTGAAGCTTTACAGGAGCATTAATTCTCATGATTGCCCACGGACTGACCTCATCTGCGCTTTTCTGCCTTGCAAATACCAACTACGAACGAACTCATACACGAACAATAGTACTAGCCCGAGGACTACAAATGGCCCTTCCTCTAATAGCCGCATGATGATTTATTGCCAGCCTAGCCAATCTTGCACTTCCCCCGCTTCCGAACCTCATGGCAGAAATGATGATTATTGTAAGTATGCTCAACTGATCGTGATGAACAATCGCTCTCACCGGAACAGGAACCTTAATCACAGCGGCCTATTCTCTCTACATATTTTTAATGACACAACGAGGACCCCTCCCTCCCCACATTATCAATCTCCCCCCATCATTCTCCCGAGAACACCTCCTCATAGCCCTACACCTCCTCCCACTTCTCGCCCTTATCCTCAAACCATCCTTAATCTCGGGCCCCCTCGCATGTAGACATAGTTTAAAAAAAATACTAGATTGTGATTCTAGAGACAGGGGTTAGACCCCCCTTGTCCACCGAGAGAGGCCTGCCCGCAGCTAAGATTGCTAACCCTAGCACCCCGGGTTGGAATCCCGGGCTCTTCTCAGCACGCTCCTGAAGGATAACAGTTTATCCGTTGGTCTTAGGAACCAAAAACTCTTGGTGCAAATCCAAGCGGGAACTTTAATGGCCCCCAATACTCATACAACCCTTGTCACCTCCCTCATTATTATAATTTTATTTGTCTTAGCGCGGCCATATCTTCTTTCTTTACTCCCTAAGGAAAAGATTCTAGCCACCCTCCGATCCCTAACTGTTAAAGGCGTTCTTACGGCCTTTATCTTAAGCCTCCCTGTTGCCATTTCAGTCCTCTGCGTCGAAGACAATGCCTTCGCATTTTCAATCCCCTGATTTAGCACTCCAAGCTTTGATATCTTTTTTAGCGTAAAATATGACCTATATGCCGCTATCTTTGTCCCCGTTGCTCTGTACGTAACATGGTCCATTCTCGTATTCGCCACCTCGTACATAAAAGGCAACCCCAAAATTGACCACTTCTTCTTATTCCTACTTATTTTCCTAATCTCAATGATCCTCCTCGTGTCGTCTAATAATATGTTCCAGCTGTTCATCGGCTGAGAAGGGGTAGGAATTATATCCTTCCTCCTTATTAGCTGGTGATATGGACGAGCAGACGCAAACACTTCCGCCCTACAGGCTGTCCTCTACAACCGAGTTGGCGATGTCGGAATACTATTTACCATGGCATGAATAGCAACAAATCTTAATTCCCTAGAGCTCGATGTACTATTCAACAACGCAGGGAACTATAACCTTACCGCCCCCCTTTGCGGTCTAATACTAGCAGCAGCCGGGAAATCCGCTCAGTTTGGCCTACACCCCTGACTTCCAGCTGCCATGGAGGGCCCAACCCCCGTATCGGCCCTACTTCACTCCAGCACAATAGTTGTCGCGGGAATCTTCCTTCTCATCCGATTTAGCCCACTAATGGACGGCAACCAATTCGCCCTTACCACCTGTCTTTGAATGGGCGCCCTCACAACTTTCTTTACTGCAGTGTGCGCCTTAGCACAAAACGACATTAAGAAAATCATCGCGTTCTCTACCTCGAGCCAACTGGGCTTGATGATGGTCGCCATTGGACTTAATCAGCCCCAACTTGCCTTTTTCCACATCTGCACCCATGCCTTCTTTAAAGCAATACTATTCATATGCGCAGGCTCCTTCATTCACGCGCTAAACGACGAGCAAGATATTCGAAAAATAGGCGGATTATTCAACCTCCTCCCCACAACCTCAACCTGCTTTACAATCGGCAGCCTAGCATTAATCGGCACCCCCTTTCTGGCCGGGTTCTACTCAAAAGACGCCATCATTGAAGCCCTTGCCGTCACCCACCTCAACTCCTGTGCCCTCCTGTTCGTCCTCGTAGCCACCTCTTTTACGGCTGTCTACAGCCTCCGACTCATCTACTATGTCACAATAGGCCAACCTCGATTCTCCCCCCTCCTCGCTATCAGTGAGAATGACCCAGCAATCCTTAAACCACTCGCCCGACTAGCCTGAGGAAGCATTGTTGCGGGACTATTAATTACATGCATCTTTACCCCCTTCAAAACCCCTGTAATAACACTCCCCCCCTTAGCCAAAACAATTGCCATCGTAGTCACAGTTATAGGACTACTCTTCGCTCTTGAATTAGCCAAACAAACCTCTAAACAGTTGAAACACTCCCCCAACCCGTTTACCCACCACTTCTCCAACATACTAGGATACTTTCCCCTAGTATTCCATCGAATAGCTCCAAAAATAAGCCTGTATTTCGGACAGCACCTGGCTAATCAAATGATAGACCAAACCTGAATGGAAAAATCTGGGCCCAAAAAAGCAAGCAACACCAATGAATCCGCCTCCGCCGCCCTAACTGCTGCACAGCGAGGAATAATCAAAACATTCTTAACCCTATTCCTCCTCACCTCAGTTCTGGGAGTTCTAATTGTGCTCTTTAGACCGAACGAATTGTACCCCGGGCTAGCCCCCGAGTTAGCTCGAGAACTACAAATAAGGTTAGCAAGAGTCCCCCTGCACAAGTTACTAGCCCCCCCCCCCCCGAAGAATATATATGCCCCACGCCCCCTGTTTCCCCCCGCAACTGGGATGAGTCCCCCCACCCACCTATCACCTGCCCCTCCCCCAGACGGAGATCTGTGTGTCCAAAGAATCCCCACCAACAAACCCCGAGTCCTATCAAATAGGTCGACGCAGTTATAGCTACAGCTCAGCTAAGCCAACCCTCAGGGTAGGGCTCCGCGGCCAAGGCTGCAGAGTAGGCAAAAACTACAAGCATACCTCCTAGGTAGATTAAAAATAATACTAAAGACAAAAAACCCCCATGATACCCTGCCAACACCCCGCACCCCATGCCCGAAACTAGAACTAATCCCAAGGCTCCAAAATAAGGTGAAGGATTTGAGGCAACCCCTAATAATCCCCCGACCATTCCCATCAGTAATAAAGCTATTGTGTAAGACATTATTCTCGCCCGGATTTCAACCGGGGCCTATGGCTTGAAAAACTATCGTTGTATCTCTCAACTACGAGAACCCTGCCCCTGGCAGGAGTAAATCTTTAATGGCCAGCCTTCGAAAAACCCACCCCCTATTAAAAATTGCCAATGACGCCCTAGTTGACTTGCCCGCCCCCTCCAACATCTCCGTGTGGTGGAATTTTGGCTCTCTCCTAGGCCTTTGCTTGGCCTCCCAAATTCTCACGGGCCTCTTCCTAGCCATACACTACACATCGGACATTGCTACCGCCTTTTCCTCCGTAGCCCACATCTGCCGGGACGTCAACTACGGTTGGCTAATCCGGAATATGCACGCTAACGGGGCATCTTTCTTCTTCATCTGTATCTACATGCACATCGCGCGAGGACTTTACTACGGGTCCTACCTTTACAAGGAGACCTGAAATATTGGCGTGGTACTCCTACTCCTAGTTATGATGACCGCCTTCGTGGGCTATGTGCTTCCATGAGGCCAAATATCATTCTGAGGAGCTACAGTAATTACCAACCTCTTGTCCGCAGTCCCCTACGTAGGGAACACATTGGTCCAATGGATTTGAGGCGGCTTCTCAGTTGACAATGCCACCCTAACGCGATTCTTTGCCTTCCACTTTCTGTTTCCATTCGTAATTGCGGCCGCAACAGTAGTCCATCTGCTGTTCCTCCATGAAACCGGTTCCAACAACCCCCTAGGCTTAAACTCGGATGCCGACAAAATCTCTTTCCACCCCTACTTCTCGTATAAAGATCTTTTAGGTTTTGCAGCACTTTTAATTGGATTAACCTCCTTGGCCCTGTTTACGCCCAACCTATTAGGAGACCCGGATAATTTTACGCCCGCAAACCCCCTAGTCACACCCCCCCACATTAAGCCTGAATGATACTTCCTTTTCGCTTACGCCATCCTACGTTCAATCCCAAACAAACTTGGAGGAGTACTGGCCCTCCTCTTCTCTATTCTCGTTCTCATAGTAGTACCCATCTTGCACACATCAAAACAACGGGGACTGACCTTCCGCCCATTGACACAGTTTTTATTCTGGACACTAGCAGCAGACGTTGTTATTCTCACATGAATTGGAGGCATGCCCGTCGAGCATCCCTTCATTATCATTGGACAAATCGCTTCCGTCGTCTACTTCCTACTGTTCTTGGTCCTAGCCCCTGTTGCGGGGTGGATGGAGAATAAAACCCTAAAATGGGCATGCACTAGTAGCTCAAAACAGAGCACCGGTCTTGTAAACCGGCAGGTGGAGGTTTAAGTCCTCCCTTTTGCTCAAAGAAGGGAGATTCTAACTCCCGCCGCTAACTCCCAAAGCTAGAATTCTAATTTAAACTATTCTTTGACATATATGGAAAATGCATATATTTAAATAGACCATTAATACTAGTGCTATCAAGGACATATATGTATTATCAACATTAATTTAAATAGACCTATTTAGCTTAGAACATAATAACCATGATATAGTAACAAATAAAGCAGTAGGGAATGTTATATTAAGAGAGGCAATTACTATAACAATAACCGAAGTCTAACAAACCAAAGCCTGGAGTACACTATACCAAGTAAGTACAACCCTTATAAATAGCAGGCAAGAATGAACAGTAAGAGACCACCAACCAGTCCATAACTTAATGCCAACGGTTATTGATGGTCAGGGACAAAAATCGTGGGGGTAGCACATCTCACATTATTCCTGGCATTTGGTTCCTATTTCAGGAACAACTGATTTAAGACCCCCATTCATTCCTTGAAGCTTGCATAAGTTAATGCTTTTAATCCATACTCCTCGTTACCCAACTAGCCGAGCGTTCACTCCAGCGGGTATGGGGTTTTTTTTTTTGTCTTCCTTTCACTTTGCATTTCAGAGTGCGCACGGTAAATAAAATCAAGGTAGTACATATTCTTATTCAGTCAAAGAATAGTCTATCAGGCCCTCATAAACATCACAATAAGAATTGCATTAAATTATATCAAGAGCATAATGGTACTAGCTTTCATATTACTCCTCCTGCGAGCCCCCCTCGGTTTTTGCGGGAAAACCCCCCCTACCCCCCCACACTCCTAAGATCATTAATACTCCTAAAAACCCCCCGGAAACAGGAAATCCTAAACAGTGCTTGAAGCTTCCCCCCACGTACACAATTTTACCTCGCCCCTAAAGAGCCTAACATTTCTTCGGCCCCCTAAAAAACAATAGAGTGCCTATAAGCAATTTTTGCCCAAATAGCTATAATTTACAATATTATAATATTTAAATT